ATTTTGTTTGAACTGAACCACTGATGAAAAAAGGAGGATAAATACTTAAGAAGTCAAATGGGCTTTTTATTGGGGATAGAGGGACTTGAACCCTCACGATTTCTAAAGTCGACGGATTTTCCTCTTACTATAAATTTCATTGTTGTCGGTATTGACATGTAGAATGGGACTCTCTCTTTATTCTCGTCCGATTAATCAGTTTTTCAAAAGATCTATCAAACTCTGGAATGAATGATTTCATAATTGAATATTCGATTCTTCCTTCAACTTCCATTGGAATGGATTCACAATAACTCCGAATTTTGCATATTATAATTATATATAATTATATAATGGATTCGGGTCATGATTAATCGTTTGATATGTCAGTATGTATACGTACGTATTAATTAGGTATATAGGACCATCTTTTCTGTAATTTTGATAGACGGATTCCAGCTACCAACGAAACGTAGTCAACTCCATTCGTTAGAACAGCTTCCATTGAGTCTCTGCACCTATCCTTTTTGATTCTAGTTTTATATAAACCTTTGTTTTCTCAAAATAAGGATTTGGCTCAGGATTGCCCATTTTTAATTCCAGGGTTTCTCTGAATTTGGAAGTTACCACTTAGCGGGTTTCCATACTAAGGCTCAATCCAATCAAGTCCGTAGCGTCTACCAATTTCGCCATATCCCCTTTGATACCAAGATCCAGTTGGAATTCCATCTATCTCTTTTATTTATTTTGTTTGTTTGGACCCGTTGAATTCGTTAGATAATGATTTCTATATTGAAAAAGTGTATGCTGCTATTTGATTTTTTTGGCTATCCTCCATCAGTTCATCTATATTGGATGAACCTTGTTTCAATCAGAAATGATTCTATCATTGATGTATCCGCAATTCAATATGGATAATATATCCAACATATATATGTTTCTCCCTCCCTTTCATTTTGACAGTGTGGTTTGGAATAGTGGAACGGTCGATATTCATTCTTTTTTTTCGTCTCCTCCTTTTCCGAATCAAACCAGAAGAATGTCTCATTTTCATTTAGATTGTATCTTTATCCTTATCTTTTTCTTATCTTAGAACCGATCCGCTATAGCTATAATATAGCTATAATTAACAATTATTATATAAATATAATATAAAAATATAATATAAAAATACAATATCAATTTAGATTATAATGAAAATTCACTTAATTTAATATCAATATGATATATTAATGTGATTTCCTATAATTTTCTATAACTGCTTTAAAAAAGAATTTAATTAGCTTTAAGAAATAATTAGATTTTTTCTAATCAGAATTTCCAATTTGATATTCATTATATTATAATGAAAATATGATAATTAAATAATAACATTATATTATATTATAATTAATGAAATTCAAAAATGCATTTTTTATTTATGAATTTTGTTTTGATTAATTTGATATTTATATTAATATAAATACAAAAATTCATAATATAAATACATTATGTTATATATTATAGTTAGATATAGTTAGAATATAATCAGAAGAACAGTCAGAATTTTTTATTATATTATTATTATATTATTAGTTTTCTAGTTAGTTTGAGTTTTTAGTTATAGTATTTTAGTTATAGTATTATCGTTTTAGTATTATAGTTTAGTATTATAGTTTTAGTATTATAGTTAGAAGTAGTTCTATATAGTTAGAACTATAGTATAGAACTATGAACTATATATGACTATATAGTATAATAGTATAACTATATAGTTATAGTTAATATGAAATGTTCATATTCAATTTCCATTTCATATTTTCATTTCATATTTCATTTTCATATAGTTAAGTTAATATGAAATGAATAGCTAATAGCTAAGATCAGCTAATAGCTAAAATCCGGTAGTTTCCTCAATTCCTATATACTATTTCTGTTATGTGAGCCCGCTTAGCTCAGAGGTTAGAGCATCGCATTTGTAATGCGATGGTCATCGGTTCGACTCCGATAGCCGGCTTTTTCTCTATCGATTTTTCCATGATTGATAATCTCTCCTCTCTTTTTCTCCAAATGTTGAATCACTGATCTATCCATTATGCCGTGGTAACTTGCAACTATGAATAAAAAATGTATTGGAGCAATTAGATCTCTCTCTACAGAACAAATCATAAAACGGAGCTTCCTATATATAATATACAAAAAATCCGGATATTGATACAATTTATTTTATTCTACTTTGTAGTATTTCAATAGATTTAGCTTTGTTTATCTTTATCCCTTAGTTCAGTCTTAATTTATAGTTCAGTTTTCATTTTTTTTTTTTTTTTTTTATTCTGAAAAATGAAATTTCAATAAAATCAAAAAGGAGTCTTTATGTCTCGTTACCGAGGCCCTCTTTTCAAAAAAATACGCCGTCTGGGGGTTTTACCAGGACTAACTAGTAAAAGACCTAGATCCGGAAGTGCTCTTAAAAACCAATTACGTTCTGGGAGAAGATCGCAATATCGTATTCGTCTAGAAGAAAAACAGAAATTGCGTTTTC